TACCTACTTAACAAAGAAAAAACCTAAATTCCAAGAAATTCTATCTTCTACCAAGATATTTACCAAAGAAGCTGAAACTCTTTTGAAAGAAGCTATTCAGGAACAGATCGAACTCTTTCTACTTCAGGAACAAACATAAATGTAAATGGATCGTTTTTATTCTATTCTGAATTCAGAGAAATCCTTGATAAAGATTTCTGATTCGAATCATTCAAAAAAGGTATTTTATCCTTTCTAAAATAGAGTTCTTCTTTTTATTTAGATTATCTATCTAGAATAGAAATAAATTGCATCCAATAGGATTTGAACCTATACCAAAGGTTTAGAAGACCTCTGTCCTATCCATTAGACAATGGACGCCCTTCATTCCTATTTTCGTATTGAAAATTCGTATTGAAAAAAAGGATTATAGAGATTTAGGGAATACAATAAAAAGAAGGACGTATATCATATGAAATGAAGGAATGAATATATAGCGGGTAGCGGGAATCGAACCCGCATCGTTAGCTTGGAAGGCTAGGGGTTATAGTCGACGTTGGTTGATCATTTTTAACATCTCTAATTCAAAACCGAACATGAGATTTTGATTTCATTCGGCTCCTTTATGGAAGATCTATGTATTCCCATCAGAGAAAAAATGAGATCCATAACATCTATGTCAGCTTTTTTTACGAATGCATCTAAAGCTACTTGCTTTTTAGATGATCCTTATAGAAGAGGGGGATTCTATCAAATCTTTCTAGTCTCTAGTCTAGTTACTTCGTTCCCTATTTCTTTTCTACTCGTAGGATCCTAAGGAAAATAATTTTGTTTCTACCGAGCTGAAAAAATAAGCCGAGGGTTCTAGTAAACCAAAACCATCATTTTATAGCTTTTTGGCTTCAATCTTACCCTTTTTCAGCGCAAAAATTGAAGATTTAGTTACGATTGAAAGTTTTGCACTATCATCCATAGATCCTTTATTCATACTCAAAAAATTATGCTTCTCGACTCCATAATCCAATTTTTTTTTTAATAAAATTAGGATTGCTTTTTGGATAGAAATCGTGAGAATTTATATTCTTTCCTCAAATGTCTTATTGAGAGGTAAAGGATTCAATCTTTTTAAGAAATAAAGTTTTTGATCGGAATATGAAATATGAAAAAAAATGGAAAGACCCCTTAACTGTTGAAGTTGTTAATAGAACGAATCACACTTTTACCACTAAACTATACCCGCTACATATTCATTATTGGATATAAATGGATCATTTGTCCAACAAAGTAATTAGACGCAGTCAAGATAGTATCAGAATCATGAAAATTACAACATGAACACGTATTTTGTTCCGCCGAGGGCGGAATTGAAAACTTGAAAAAGAATAGGCGAATAGCAAAAAGTTTAGTAAAAATTCAATAGTGTACTAAAGTCATAAGTATTTTTTTTTGCATCTCCCTTCACTTGAACCGCCAGATTTTATTAATTCGGGTAATATGGGGCCTCAAACTTTCAAGCTTGAATGAATTTGCGAATTTTATTTTATACTTTTTCTACTTAAGAATAATAAAATAAAGACGAAATATACTAGTACTCTATTACTCTATACTAGAATAGTATTACTAGAACACTTACACTTTTACTATTTTTACTAGAAAGACTAAATACTCTAATTTAGTAGAATTACTATAGAATTACTATATAAAATATAAAATAAAGTACTAGAATATAGTTCTATAAAGTACTATACTCTAGTAAATAGTCAGAATAAATAGAGAATCTATATATATTTCATATATATTTCAATATGAATATAGAGAATATATTCTCTATGAATTATATTAATCTAGATATAGATAATTTCTTAAATAATTTAGAAGATAATCTATCTATTAGAATCTTATAGAATTTATAAGAATTAGGAATGGCAATGAAAATGATTCTTCTTGTTTCAGGAACAATTTTTATTCGTTGGAACAAAAGAAGTACTGGCCGGGCCAGTACTTATACTTAACCAGGCCGGGCAAATGAATCTTTTGTACAAAAGAAAAGAAGTAAGGTATTCTTTCTTCTTTCTATTGGATAAATATGTTTCGAATCATCGAAGTAAAATAAAGATTTTTCTCAATCTGGACTTCACATGTTCAATCACATGATAAATTTCCATTTGGAATGGGGAGAGATGGCTGAGTGGACTAAAGCGTCGGATTGCTAATCCGTTGTACGAATAATTTGTACCGAGGGTTCGAATCCCTCTCTCTCCGACCCCCTGATCACTTGTGATTTTAGAATTGGAAGAAATCTCAATTATTTTCTTTTATGAATCTTTTATCTTTATCTATTCCATATTTACCTATGAAAAAATAAAGGAAAAATGAATCTCATCTCTTTTTTTATTCTTCACGCCCAGGATTACGCCCCGGATCATTAGATAAGAATCCGAAGATGAAGAGAGAAACAAAGAATATTACTACTGTGTAAACGAATAGTTTAAGAGTAAGCATTACAAATCTCCAAGATAAGATCTTTTTTTTAAGGGAATAGATCACCTTTTTTACGACACACACTATAAACTCTTTTGATATGACGCTCTAAAGATGAAAAAAAAAGGAAGTTTTTTTTTTTGAATTTATTTTCACGAATTTCTTTCTAATGTAATAAGATTAAAATTCGTATTTTTTCGTTACTAAAAATTTCTTGCCATATCTCTATCTAGAATTCTCTATCTAGAATTAGGTATTGTATGGGATCTTCTAAAGTAAAGTAAAGTAAAGGTTAGAACAAAAGAAATTAGCTGATTAAAGATAAAGATCATTGTCCTCCTTCCCTTATTCAACTATTCAAATTCAATCTCAATAGAAAATATAAAATACCAGAATTTCGTTTTTTGTTTTGAATCGAGGGTTCCTAATGTCCAGACTTATCTGAATCTTATTTATGATCTTATTTATTTTCAGAAGAAAAATCTCATCTTTTTTTTATCGAATAATTTTTGAATTGAATTATGAATTGAATAGAGTCATTTTTATCGAAAACTTAAAGCAGCTTGCCAAACAAAGGCTAAGAGAAAAAATAGTAAAGGGATAACTGGCATAACGTCTACGATTGGATTGAAAAAGGCATAAGCCTCGGGCAATTTGGCGAAGAAAAAACTACTCGAATAAAGGGTAGAATTAAGACAGATACAGATTAAACTAAAGATATTAAACATAACAAATATTCTTTTCTTGTTCTTAAAGATTCAAATTAAATTGAAATGATGATAAATTATCAGATTGTATTGAGTTGTTTTTCTGAGGAAATTTTGAAAATAAAAAGGCAGATAGAATAAATAAATTCTTCTTTTTCTTTTTATTTGACTTCTCCCCAATCAAGAATCCTTCCTTACATTCTCCAATCAAATAAGAATACAAGGAATTAGATTTTCATACAATATATTAATTGAATTCTAAGTAATGATCAATTAATCTTTTTGATTCTATATTTATTGTGTTGAATCCTAGCGACAACATGTCCTATATTTCTTTTGGTTGGTTATTGACGAATAACCAATATTTATCTTAGTTTTTCTTAGACCAAATCAAAATGGGGCGTGGCCAAGTGGTAAGGCAACGGGTTTTGGTCCCGTTACTCGGAGGTTCGAATCCTTCCGTCCCAGATCATTTGCATCAGAAACGAAAAATTATTCTCTATAAAAATTGAAAATTTCATTCAACAATTTTCTGTTTAATGTTGGATACAATGTTATCCAATATGAATTCTAAGAATGATTCTTAGAATCATATCTTTTTTTTTAATAAAAAGGAAAAAGAGGGATCTTTTATGATGGACAATCCCGAAAGATCTGTTGAAAATGTAAATAAGTTTGCTTAAAACTGATTTGTTTTTTTTCATGTGATGTTATATTATTCCTATGAGAAAATAATATTATTCCTATGAGAAAATATGGGATAATTTTAAGTGAAATCCTTTCCGGATAAACACTTATCTATAAGTGTAGATTATTATGTATCGGTTCAGCCAATGACTATTCATGATTCCATATTGAATCAATTGCATACGGTTCCAAATTCAAATAAAATTACTAAAATTAGAGGGATGTTATGGTAAAACTTCGTTTGAAACGATGTGGTAGAAAGCAACGTGCGACTTGAAGGACATGATTGGCTGTGGATTCTGACCACCATTTTCTATACGAGTGAAGATGCTCTTATCTCGACATAGTTTGTTCTGCTAGGAACCTTATTGAATTTTTCTTGGGTTGCTAAATAAATAAAAGATACTAATGGTATATACAAGGTATAGCATATGATGGAGCTCGAGCAAAAATGATTGATTTTCATTTATCGGGGAAATAATCTAGGGTTAGTGACAATCAATAAGTTAGACCAACTTTGTAAAGATATCATCAATATCTAATTCGATCAAGAGTGTATCACAAAGGAATCAATCTTTCGTATGATTTTTTCCTTTTCCGTAGAAATAACAAAAAACAAAAGGTATGTTGCTGCCTTTTTGAAAAGGAGTAAGGATCACCAAAGTAATGTCTAAACCCAATGATTTCACAAAACGCAAAGCAAAGACAACAAATTCCGGAACAAGGAAACACTATTTTCACTTGTCTAAACAATTGGATCAGAATGAGTAAAAAAAATATATCCGAAAGGAGACAAAAAAATAGGTTAGAGACAGCTCAAGAAATTCTAAGGATTTCCTTTTGAAATCTTTCAAAACTACCCAACTTGAGTTAGGAGTACAAATGAAATTTCTTTTTCTGTAAAGAAGGAAAAAAAGGCTTAAATTACAGTCTAATTCTTTATGGATCCATTTATCTTTCTATTTCGATCTATATAGATAGAAATAGAAATTCTAGAAATTCGAATCATTTTTTCTTGAGCCGTATGAGGAGAAAACTTCCTATACGTTTCTAGGGGGGCATCTTTTATCTACATCTATCCCAATGGGCCATCTATCGAATCGTTGCAATTGATGTTCGATCCCGAAGAGAAGGAAGAGATCTTCAAAAAGTGGGTTTTTATGATCCGATAAAAAATCAAACTTATTCAAATGTTTCTGCTATTTTATATTTCCTTGAAAAAGGTGCTCAACCCACAGGAACTGTTTATGATATTTTAAGGAAGGCAGAATTCTTTAAAGAATTTCGAGTTTCTTTTGATAAAAAAAGAAAGGGAAAATCAGAATTATGAATAAAAAAAGGATAGGGTAACTAGTACCTATCTTTGTTGAATTTTTTCTTCAAAGTTTATTCTTTTCTTGTTCTATTCATACTTATTTTCTTCTTATTTTTCTTCTTCGTATTTCTTTCTTGCTTCTTTTTGTGGAACCCCCCCCCAAAAAAAAGGGGGGTAATCTTTCTTCTTGTATTTGTATTGTACCTTTCTTTTTTGATTAAATCTTTTTTTGATTAAAGAAAGCCCCTATTTTTTCTATCTCTACCTTATTCTTTATTTTTTTTACGCTCAAAGTTTGATTTTTTATGTTGTGCTAATTCAACACAAATTTCTATATAATTTATTGAAATTTGTTTTCTAAAAAGTCCATTCATATTGACAATGGCTTATCAAACAAATATAATTTTATCGATAGAATCGTATATCGATATCGTATATAAATAGATCTTTTTATCCCCATTCCCCATTGGCTCTTTGCTTCACTTTAGTAAAATGGATGAGTTTGCTGGATTTTTTTTTTATTTCGATCATATCTACACTTCATATTGATCCGGGTTGCTAACTCAACGGTAGAGTACTCGGCTTTTAATTGCGACTATGATCTTTTACACATTTGGATGAAAGAATTCGTCTAGACTATTGGTAGAGTTTATAAGACTGCGACTGATCCTGAAAGGTAATGAATGGAAAAAAAAGCATGTCGTAAAAAGAATAGAAAAAGAGAAAAAAAGAATAATTCGAATCTAATAATATAAATAGAACGAGAATTGTTCTTTTTAGAACAATTTTAAATTGTAGTAAAGTATTTCGGGTCTAGTGAATAAATGGATAGAGCCTTATGGCTCCAATTTGAGTAAGACAAAAAAGCAACGAGCTTACCTTCTTAATTTGAATGATTACCCGATCGAATTACTAATTATACGTTAAAAATAGATTAGTGCCTGATGTGGGAAAAGGTTCTCTTGTGAATTGTGAGTGGACCTTTTATTCTTTTTTTTTTATTAACCCTAATTATTCTTTATTGTGGATTGGAGACAGATGTGTAGAAGAAATAGTATAGTGATAAAAAAAGAATTTTTCCAAAGTCAAAAGAGTGATTGGGTTGCTAAAATAAAAGATTTTTACCCCTTTTTCTTATTGTTATCCTAGTTATATTAATAAGGAAAAGAAAACCAAATTGGATAGAAAGGGAAAGGAGAAAGATCTGTGGATTGGGCTCTCTGTCTTCGGGGTATATATTCTTTATTTGTTCTTATTTTTCTAGAATCTTTTACTTCTTACTTATCTTACTTAGATTATCATTCTGTTTTTTACGTCAAAGTACAGTATATAAAGTAGATATTATCTAAAGTAAAAGTCTAAAAAGTATAGACAGTGCATAGTCTATTCATAATAGACTCTATTATTAGAATTAGTCCTTAGAATAAGAATATTCTTATTCTAATTATTATTCTAGTTATAAGTTTCTTCTAAATAAACTAAATAATAAATACTCTTTTAGTATAAGAGAAACAATAGACTACATACAACATAAACATACGCCGTTCTGACCATATTGCACTATGTATCATTTCATCACACAAGAAGTGCCTCTCTTTTTTAGTTACAGTATAAATGTATTTAAATGGCAGTATTACAAGGATATTTAGATTGAAAAAAAATAGTTTTCGGCAACAAAACTTCCTATATCCGCTACTCCTTCAGGAGTATATTTACTCACTTGCTCATTCTAATAGCTTCAATAGTTTGATTTTTTACGAACCTGTGGAAATTCTTGGTTATGACAATAAATCTAGTTTAGTACTTGTGAAACGTTTAATTACTCGAATGTATCAACAGAAATCTTTGATTTCTTCGTTGAATGATTCTAACCAAAATAAATTTTGGGGACACAAGAATTCTTTTTCTTCTCATTTTTATTCTCAAATGGTATCAGAAGGTTTTGGAGTCATTCTGGAAATTCCATTCTCGTCACGATTAGTATCTTCCCTTGAAGAAAAAAGAATAACAAAATATCAGAATTTACGATCTATTCATTCCATATTTCCCTTTTTAGAGGATAAATTATCACATTTAAATTATGTGTCAGATCTACTAATACCCCATCCCATCCATCTGGAGATCTTGGTTCAAATCCTTCAATGTTGGATCAAAGATGTTCCTTCTTTGCATTTATTGCGATTGTTTTTCCACGAATATCATAATTTGAATAGTCTCATTACTTCAAAGAAAGCCATTTACGTCTTTTCAAAAAGAAAGAAAAGATTCTTTTGGTTCCTACATAATTCTTATGTATATGAATGCGAATATCTATTCTTTTTTCTTCGTAAA